TAAATAACGAGCTAATGAGTCTCCTTCTTTTTGCCATTGGACTTCCCAATCGAATTCATCGTAACACTCATAATGATCAACTTTACGAAGATCCCATTGCATTCCGGAAGCTCGTAGCATTGGTCCTGATAAACCCCAATTTATTGCTTCCTCTCCCCCAATAATGCCCACTCCTTCAACTCGTTCCAAAAAAATGGGATTCCGCGTAATAAGCTTTTGATATTCAACAACTCCTGTTAAAGAATAATCACAGAAATCCAAACATTTATCTATCCAGCCATGAGGTAGATCAGCAGCTACTCCCCCGATACGGAAATAATTATGCATCATTCGCATACCTGTGGCAGCTTCGAATAGATCATATAGCAATTCCCTCTCTCTGAAAATATAGAAGAAAGGAGTCTGTGCACCGATATCCGCCATAAAAGGCCCAAGCCATAACAAATGAGAAGCTATACGACTCAACTCCAGCATAATGACTCTGATATAGCTGGCTCTTTTAGGTACTTGAATATTTCCCAATTGTTCTGGTGCATTTACCGTTATTGCCTCTGTGAACATAGTAGCTAAATAATCCCAACGTGTTACGTAAGGTAGATACTGTATAATTGTTCGGTTTTCCGCAATTTTTTCCATCCCTCTGTGTAAATAACCCAATACGGGTTCACAATCAATAACATCTTCACCATCTAGAGTAACGATGAGTCGAAGAACACCATGCATTGATGGGTGGTGAGGACCCATATTGACTATCATGAAGTCTTTTCTTATATCCGGTACAGTCATATGTTTTCTTCCCCGATTCATTATTTCATGAATTGCTGAAAACGAAACGAGGTTCATCAAAATTCAAGATCTAATAAAGCAAATAATTCAAACGAATTTTCAAATTAACGAGTTTTTGGTTCCCGAATATCCAACTCACCAATTAATTCTTTATAACGTACTCTATTTTTCTTTGACAAATAAGCTAGTATACGTTGACGTTTTCCCAGAATTTTCCGCAGACCTCTCTGAGATAAATAGTCTTTTCTGTGCAATTCCAAATGTGAAGTAAGTCTCCGTATCTTATTGGTGAAACTGAATACTTGAAATTCAACAGACCCTTTGTTTTTTTCTTTTTCTTCTTGCGGAATAACTGAGATGAATGAATTTTTTACCATAAAAAGAATTCTTCTCTCTCTCTCTTTTTTTCTTTCTTTTCCACAGATATGGATTTTACCGATCAGGAATAATAATAATGCCAGTCATTTAGATCTGGTACACACAATAAAATAATCTGGATTTATTCATTTTCTATCGAATCCAATTTTCAATTGGATTCGATAGAAGGAGATGGTACATTTCTACACCCACAAAAGGGAATGATTGGGACTTAAGAAAATTCTGCCGATTCATTCCTAGATCCAATTGATATGATACATCATTGAATCAGTATCATGTATCAGAATCTAATGTAACACAACGTGTGTGTACATTTGTATACCTTTATATACCGGATATGACACGTGATATAGATATATAGGAAATACACCATCAACGAATTCTGACTCGTGGATACATATGTATCCTTGACATACTGAAACGACTGCCATTATTGGTATCAAACCAGTAGCGATCCATACAAGCTAAATCTTCTAATCGATAATTGGGCCAAAGAAACAATTTGAATTGGATAAATTTATTTATATCTGTATCAAAATGCTTGTCCTCATCCAAAAATTGCACACAGTTCCTTACGTTGTTGCCATTGAAAAATACTGAATTTCTATTCACAACATTCTCATTCTCGGAATTCAAACAAATGAGAATTCTCAATTCTCTACGACGTCTAGGAGATGGAATATTTTCAGGAACAAGCAAAGCATAATTATTTTCATCTCCATTCACAAGTACCTTTCCATGTTGTGCAATGGATCTATCGAAATAATCTTCATCAACATATTTTTTTTCTCGGCATATTCGATGAGTTTGGTACTTATTCTTATGGACCAATGAAATACTTATGGTTTGATACATAATCCATTGTCCATCCCATTTTATAGACAGACGAACCGGTTCGATAATCAATATTCCCCTTTTTATCAATTCTGTAAGAGTTAGATCCTTCTGAATCAGCATTACATCCAGGCGCATTTCTCCTCTTTGAATAGAGGATATAGCAATTTCCCTTGGATTTATCAGCCTAAGCAGGAGACAATATACCTTGATATTATTAAGAATTCTTTGATTCAAAGGATCATCCCATCTCAATTGAAAAAGCAAATACCTTTTCAGGAAGAAATCTAGTTCCGCTTCCTTATTGCTCTTGAATTGTCTTTTCTTTCTACGTTTTTTAATGTCTGATTCCGCGGAATCTTTTTCAAGATCTTTTTGTCGGTTTCGTGGATCTGATCCAAGATTCCCTTGACCCAGCTGTTCTTTTTCTTCTTGATTTCGATTCTCTAATTCAAGATATTCTTTTTGATTAGATGATAGACGAAGATCCTTTTTTTGATTTCTGTTGATGTTTTTATTTTCACTAATGTTTTCATTTCCATTCAAATTGAAAATAAGTAATTTGATTGGTATGATCCACGGTTTAATCTTATATGCATCATAAAGTAGCACAAATTCTGAGAAGAACCAGGGTTCTAGATTCGATATGGGACGATGTAGCATTTCTTCATTCATTCCCATCCAATCAAAAAAAAACCCTTTTTTTTGATTGGATGGGTTGATTTCTTGATGAATCGTGAGATAAAAAAGATTTTTCTTATCAATTATTTGATAATCATTAGTCCCAGTCTTAGCATTTTTATTAATGTTGGTTCCAGTATCTATATCGGTCCAAGTCTCAATATCGATATTCTTTCTAAGAAAAAAATGGAGAATTCTCCCCTCCAAATATTTTCTATCCGGATTTTTCCCCGTATCAATAATAGACCCTTCCCCTAGATAATCATTAATAGCTATACCCCCGGGTACATAAAATGATTCGGGTTTAGGCATGTTGTAATTATATGGAATCTCTCGGTCTCCATTTACTTGGAATGGCGATCCATAAATATATGAGTCCTTCCTGTCTTCATAATGAATATATTTATGTGATAAAAGATCATATCTGTAGTGTTTTTTAAATTTTTCTTTTTGACTCGGTAATGAGTTCACTACATAATTATTTTGTTTCTCGTAATGAATTAATTGGTCTTTTTCTTTTTCATATGAATCTTTTTTTGAGTCTTTATTTTGAATCATACGACGTTGATTGACTCTATTTCGCCATTTTTGCGGTACTAATTTAGACCATCTAGTCTGAGAGAAATTGTATTGATAATGACCCCTTAACCAATTTTTCCATTCATTCATTCCAGAATTCGGAAGTTTCTTAGACCTTGATTTGGCATCCAATATTCCTCGTGTCCCAAAATGGTCCTTTATTCTATCCTTAAGAAAAAGATATGCTCCGCGATATTGAAGTACAGATCTCAAGTAATACTTATTAATAATTTGGATTTGTGATAAATTGTAAAATACATATGCTTGGGACAAGGAAGATAAGTCACAATAAATCTGTGATTTATTATTACTAATATTAGAAAGAGACTTTTTTATAGTCGAAATAAAGTGAATTGCATTTTGATTTGTTTCATCAATTCCTTCTTTATTTCTTTCATCATTGTAAATTTCTTTGTCGATAATTTTTTTTGTTGATTCAAATTCAAGGAAAAGTTGTGCATTTATTCTGGGAATATTAATGTTACATAGAAAGATATCCATATAGATTCTTTCAATGAAAGATTTCATAAAATAGTGCCATTTACGTATTAATCGGGCACCTCCTCTTTTTGATATCTGCCAAATATGTTTCTGTGATTCCGATCTTTTATCATCACAACCTGTCTCGTTAGGACTAATCTTTCTATTTGGAGTTAGAAATATTTTTTTCTTGTCTTTTGTAATCCTTTCTATTTTATTTCGGATTGTGGTTGTCCTATCAGCCAGATCCTTCATTTTTTTTTCTGTCAGTGAATAATTTGTCCAATCCACAGATCTAATTCGAATGATCGATTCATGGTTAATCTTATTACTAATTATAGAATCGTTTCTATTTTCATTTGGTTCATATACTTTCCTCAATCCAAATAAGAAAATTGGATTTACTTTTGCAAACTCTTTTATTATTCTTTTTATAAATAGAACTGTTTTGAGAATCCATCTTGTTTTTTCTTTTAAGAACCTTAGAAACCATTTTTTTCTTTCTCCTAAAGCTCTTAGAACTAGAAAACATTTCTTTTTCACTTTTCTAATTTTTTTTTCGAGTTCTTTCCAAATGGGGTCAAAAAAGGAAGGTCGTTTTCGGGGAGAACCAAAAGGTAGTTCAGTTTCCATCCCCCAGACTGTTAAAAAACCAAAATTTTCTTTTTTTCCTTTCTTTTTCATTCGATCTCTATGATCGAATCGTAGCTTAGATCTGTGCCAAGGTTTCAGACAGAAAGGAAATAGGATCTTTATTTGAATACCGTCTGTTAGCCAGTCTTTCGGAAATTCTGTTTCTGATAATTGAACACCATTATAGGTGCATTTAACATGCATTTCTCTATTCCACTCCTTCCAATCCTCGTACCACTCGGGGAATTGAAATAATAACATACGGCCGAGATTTTTAGCTATTATCAATGAAGGCAATACGATGTATTTTCTAAGAATCGATTGTGTTACTAACATAGAACCTCTTATTGTTTGAGCAAATAGAATAGTATCCCAATTTTCTGCTATTGCTATCCGTTCATTCTCTTCCTTTTTCTCCTCCTTTGTTTTTTCCTTTTCTTTTGCCTCTTTTTCCTCAGAATCCGAAGTTTTTAATTCCGGACCTTTCCCCACCCAATTCCTAAAAATTAGGTTCATCATTCCGGAGATATCAAAAGAAAAAAAAAACGTTTTGTCTATTCTGTCCAAAAAAAGTGGGGAATGCACATTTGCTTGAAACATTTCCCAAGTAACTGTTTTACGTCTTTGAG